GGTCCCAAATGAATTGGCTTATTCGAAAAAAACCTTGTTCTTTGGAAGATCTTTCTCGTGTCTGGTACTGCATGGTTCCACTCTGCAAGAACTCCGAATCATTCTCTTGAAGCTCATCTTCTTCATCATAAACGATCCGCTTGCCCCGAAATGACCTGGCCCAATAGGGAAATCCCAATTCATTGGGCCTTTCGATACAATCAAATAGAAAGCCCCAAGGGCTCCATATTCTAGGAGCCCAAACTATGTGATTGAATAAATCCTCTTCTATCTGTTGCGGGTCGAGGGCTCCTTCTCCTTCTTCAAACTCCGATTCGTCTTTTTCATAGATAAATCTCTGATCAACGATAGAACAAGATCCATTTTGCATCATATCTAAGAGGTTCCTTGGTTCGGGCCGAAGAAGCAATGTCACTCGATCATTATCAAACTGACTGCAATCTTTTTCTGATCCCGCCAGAGCGCCTTCTCCTTCTAATAGGCCATGAACTAGATCAGAATCATTCTCAACGAGTCCATAAGAAGTGATCCCATTTTTTTCATCGGGTCCGGGTAGAGACCAAAGGTCTTGAGCGACCGATCCGGCAGAACAACTCAAAAGATAAAGAAGTGTCGTTAATTTCTTCATGCTCATTCCAAGTTCGAAATACCATTTGTACAAATAAGAATCCCCTTCATTACATGATTTCTTCTTCATATAGATAGATATAGGATCTATGGGGCAATTACTTAGAAGTACATTTTGTGCAACAGCCCTTCCTATCTGATAGAAAAGGATCCCATGATCCTGAACCGATCTTACCTGGGATCGCAAATCCCAAGTTTGCCTATGAAGAGCAGATCTAATTGTATTATTGTCTATAATTGATTTCTTCTGTGTAATACTAATCGATAGGGCCTCATTGGTAAGTGCTACAAGATCTCGTGCATTGGAACCCATGGTTATGGACCCGAGTCCATTAGTCTGGAACATTTTCTTTTCCAAGTGAAATCCCCTAGTATATGAAAGGGTGAAAAAGCGCTTTCGTTGTTGTGGAATAAGAAGCCTTCGTATCTTAATGCATGTATTTAATTTATTCGGAGCTATTAGAGCGGGATCCACTTTTTGGGGAATATGAGTCGAAGCAATAACAAGAATATTTCTAGCGGACCACCTGTCACAATCCCTGGAGAGATGGTTCACTAATAGACCGAGGGATAAGTAATTCGACTCATTCACATCCAGATCATGAATGTTTGGAATCCATATTATGCAAGGAGACATTGCTTTTGCAAATTCGAATTGAAGGGTGATATAAAATCGGTCTATTTCTGGCATCATATCCATAGTTAGCGCATTCATCACAGTTAGCAGCTCCAGCTCCGTATCAAGGTCACGATGGATATCGTCACCAGCATCGATATCGTCACTAGCATCGATATCGGCACTAGCATCGATATCGTCACTAGCATCAATATCGTCAATATCGGAATCATCAATAAGAAAACCTTTAGGCTTGTTATCCAGGAACTTGTTCAGAAATACCGTAATGAAAGGAACATAGGAGTTTGTCGCTAGGTATTTGACCAAATAGGATCGTCCAGTTCCTATAGAACCTATCACTAAAATACCCCTAGAGGGGGATAGGGCTAAGCGGAGCGAAAAGGGTTTTCCATGAGATGGGAAATGAAAACTATTAGCCCCACACGAGGTTTGTGAATAAGTGATTGTCTGATACTGAGCAAGGAATATCCGTCTTTCTGCTAAACAAGATGTATTGAACTCATAATTCATTAGACACTTTTTATGAATGTCAACTAAATATCGTAAGTAAATTGCTCCCGGTTGTTCAATCATTTGATAATCAGAGTCATTCTTTGATAAATGATCGCTATGAGTTAGACTCAATAGAATTTGATCAATCCTTTTTTCTGTCGTTAAGGTGGAGAACTGAACCAAGAATTCTCTTTCTTCATCATCAATCGAATCACTGTTCGCGACCCAGGATTCTATTTTATCATCAATCCAATCACCGTTCACGTTTTTTCTTTTTCTTATCAATGAATAGATCTCTTTACTTGTATGACTTAGATGTCTCGTATTTCTCGAAAAAGCGATTCGATTGGTGGGATTTGGTATGGTACTTATGAGATCAATGAGATTGATATTCAAATATTTCTTCTTAGAACGTATTGATTTGACCCCAGAAGCGGAACCACCACCCAATAGCATGTTACCGCCAGAAGCAGAACCCCGCATTTCTTCTAGAGAATCCCCTAATTGTTCCAGAGCAACTAGAAAGAGATTCTTTAACCAGAACAGTTCAGATGTAGGATACCTATCCAGAAGTTTTCGCAACTCAATCATGTATGATGGAATCATCAAAGATTTGACCTTTTCGAACTCTGTCTGTAACTCACTAGAGGCTCGGGAAACAAAGAGAAGATGTGTACGAACGAGATATCCAGCAACAAGAAGAAGGAAAAGGATTGAATAGAGGAACTCCCGAACATTTGGCGA